TATAAAAAGGGAATAAACAAATCAATCAAATTCCGGGAGGCTTCATGAAGTGCTTCTTTCGGAGTTAAACTCCCATTTGTCCATATTTCGAGAAATAGTATCTCTTGTTTTTCATTCCCATTTTCATAGGAATGAATACTATGATTCACGTTTCGAACAGGCATGAATACAGCATCTATAGGATAACTTCCATCTTGAAAGGTATGTGGCATTTTGATAAGATATCCCCGATTTCTCTCGATTTCTAATCCAATACACAAATTAATGGGTTCTGCTAAGCTAGCTATATGTTGTGTATTGTCGACGATTTCCACATAAGGTGGTAAGATCATATTTTGAGCAGTTACATATCCAGGGCCCATGGCGCAAATCGACGCGCCACAAGTTCCATATAGATTACTTCTCAATACAATTTCTTTCAAATTCATTATAATTTCGTGGACCGATTCTTGAATACCCGTTATAGTCGAATATTCATGCGGGACATTCTCAGATTTTACGCGTGTGATACATGTTCCTTCTATTTCTCCAAGCAAAGCTCTTCTCATCGCAATGCCTATTGTGTCGGCCTGTCCTTTCATAAGTGGAGACAGAATAAAGCGCCCGTAATAAAGACGTTTACTGTCTGTTCTTGATTCAACACACTTCCACTGCAGCGTCCGAGTAGATACTGTTACTTTCTCTCGAACCATAGTAATAATATTTTATTTGATTGAATTATTTATTTCTCTTGTTTCTCTTGAAATTTCTTCACTCTTCATTTCTACACACGTCTTTTTTTGGGGGGTCTACAGCCATTATGTGGCATGGGGGTTACATCCCGCACAAAAGTTAATAGTATACCACTTCTACGAATAGCTCGTAATGCGGCGTCTCTTCCGAGACCGGGACCTTTTATCATGACTTCGGCTCGTTGCATACCTTGATCTACTACTGTACGAATAGCATTTGCCGCTGCGGTTTGAGCGGCAAAGGGCGTCCCCCTTCTCGTACCCTTGAATCCACAAGTACCGGACGAGGACCAGGAAACGACCCGACCCCGTACATCTGTAACGGTGACAATAGTATTATTGAAACTTGCTTGAACATGAATAACTCCCTTTGGTATTCTACGTGCACTTTTACGTGAACCAATACGTACATTTTTACGTGAACCAATTCTCGGTATAGCTTTTGCCATATTGTAGCATCTCATAAATATGAGTCAGAAATATATGGAATATATCCATTTGATGTCAAAACAGATTCTTTATTTGTACGTTTATTCCTTTGGTGAGTCTGATTATCCTTGTCTTTGTTTATGTCTCGGGTTAGAGCAAATTACTCTAATGCGCCCCCGTCTGCGGATTAGTCGACATTTTTCACAAATTTTACGGACGGAAGCTCTTATTTTCATATTTTTCATTCCTTATCTTAATTCTGAATCTACTTCTTGGTAGAAAATAAGTTTCTTGCAATTTTTCATCTCGAATCATATTGAATAAAAACCACCTAATCTTTCGAATCCTTGTTTCGGAGTCGATAAATTATACGTCCTCTAGTTGAATCATAACGACTTACTTCAATTTTGACTTTATCGCCTGGCAGTATCCGTATAAAACTACGTCGGATCTTTCCTGAAACATAACCTATAATCAGATCTTCATTATCTAACCGAACCCGGAACATGCCATTGGGAAGCGATTCGGTAATTAAACCCTCATGAATCCATTTTTGTTCTTTCATTTCAGGTAAAGCCCCCTTGAAGTATCAACTAATGTAGGAGAAACGATATTAGACAACTCACCCCTTTCTTTTTTTTTTACAAATAGGAAGAGGTTTCGGATCCCATTTGGATATTAAAAGGATTACCATATATAACATAAAATTTCTCCGCCGATTCTTTCTAGTCGAGCCTCCCGGTCTGTCATTATACCTCGAGAAGTAGAAAGAATTACAATCCCCATTCCACCTAAAATTCTAGGAATTCGTTGAGAGTTAGAATAGATTCGTAGACCGGGTCGGCTGATCCGTTTTAAATTTAAAAAATTTCTACAGGTATGGGGTCTTTTCCTATTCCTTCTATTATGTCGCAGGGTTAAAACCAAAAAATTTTTGTTTTTTTCTCGATGTTTTCTGACGTTTTCGAGAAAACCTTCTCGGAAAAGTATTTTAACAATATTTTCGGTAATATTAGTAGATGCTATGCGAACAACTCTTTTTCTATCCATATCCGCATTTCGTATAGAGGTTATTATCTCAGCAATAGTGTCTCTACCCATGATGAAGTAAAATTTTTGGTGCCTCAAAATTGGATCTAATTAACATGTTTTTTTATTGGTTTATGAATATGAATTTTTCAAGGTATATGCGTGAGACATAATCTACGAATTAATCTAGTTCTTAATCTATTTCTTTTCAAAGATCCCAAAGATATCAGGCTCCCATTTTATTTTATAATACCTCGGGAGCTAATGAAACTATTTTAGTAAAATTGAATTGTCTCAGTTCGCGGGGGATTGCACCAAAAATTCGAGTTCCTTTTGGATTTCCTTCTTGATCAATCACAACTGCAGCATTGTCATCATATCGTATTATCATACCGCTGTCACGTTTAAGTTCTTTACAGGTACGAACAATTACAGCTCTTACTACTTCTGATTTTTCTAGGGGCATGTTTGGTACTGCTTCTTTGATCACAGCAACAATAACGTCACCAATATGAGCATATCGGCGATTACTAGCTCCTAGGATTCGAATACACATCAATTTTCGAGCCCCGCTGTTATCCGCTACATTTAAATGGGTCTGAGGTTGAATCATATGAAGTTTTGAGTCTATTCTTCCAATGCAAAGGATGAAGAAAATAAAAGAAATATTGTTTGTCAAAAAAAAGAAACCTGCGGTTTTCTTTCATTCCCAAGACTCATTTGTGTTGGTTCTACATTTTTATGCCGAAATAAGAAATTGAGTTCGTATAGGCATTTTGGATGCTGCTATTAAAATCGCCCTTCTAGCTATATTTTCAGTTACTCCGCCCATTTCATATAGTATTCGCCCCGGTTTAACAACAGCTACCCAATATTCAGGGGATCCTTTCCCCGAACCCATACGTGTTTCGGCGGGTCTTATTGTAACTGGTTTGTCTGGAAATATACGGACCCATATTTTTCCACCACGACGTGCATTTCGTGTCATTGCTCGTCGACCCGCTTCGATTTGTCTAGATGTGATCCAAGCAGGCTCAAGCGCCTGAAGAGCATATTTACCGAAACAAATATGATTACCTCGATAAGATATTCCCTTCATTCGTCCTCTATGTTGTTTACGGAATCTAGTTCTTTTGGGGTTATAATTGATGGTTGTTTCGGAAGTCCATCTCTACTACAGAACTGGACGTGAGAGTTTCTTCTCATCCAGCTCCTCGCGAATAAAAGGATTCAAAATGGAATTGCAATTAATTTGCATAGATATTAGAACATTTTTAGAAAAAATTGGATAAAAATCGTTTTTTTTTTTTGGAACGTCCTATTAAATCTTTATTTTCTTTTGTCTTTTATCCAGGTTTACCAATTCAAATTCAAAAAAAAAACACATTATCGCGGGCGAATATTGACTCTTGCAATCTCTATTTCAGTCCTAGCACTTGTTCGTCATTTCTCCGAATAGATGAATTGATTTCCGGTTCATTTCGCCATCCCAACGAGTGAATCATTAAGATTCATTTGTTCAATAAAATCTTTTGCATTCACAGGTTCCTTCGTCCCCACCACTTCGTACTAAATGGTTAGGTCAGAATTCTACAACGAAGCTTCTAATCCAATTTATCCTTGAGTCAATCTTCTTAGTCTTTATTGGCTCGAAGCTCTTGAGTTTTTTCTTCTATAATCTATAAGAAGGATTCATTTAATATTTCATTATGGATGAATCAATTAGTATTGATGCTTTATTACACTGTCTTTTATGAGAGGACTCATAGACCTTACATATTGGAATTCTATATCATTGAGATTTTTTTCTTTCTTTCTCTCACCCTTCCATTTATCCACACTCTTGTTCTGTATTTTGTTTTAAACTTAGAATTTATTAAAGTTTAATTGTAAAAAAATTTCAGTTGCTACAAAGATATGACCGATTTGGCATATCTTGACAGGTTCTTTAGATCCAGATAATATGAAGCGATGGGTTGGTTTTCATACTACAGGGCCGGTCTTTTTTTAATCCCAACCCCCTAAAACCAACGAGTCACACACTAAGCATAGCAATTATATCAAAACAAAAGGTCAATCGAATTTTTATTCAACCCTATAGAATTAAAAGAATTAAAGAATTCGGAATTTGTTTGATTGGCCAGAAAAAGAATGAATGAGTTTCCCCCTTTTTGTTCTATCGACGGAAAAACAACGAAAGTTTTGTTATTCCTCTCCCTTGTCTATAAAAATCCAAATTTTGATGCCTAATACCCCATAGATAGTCCGAACTGTATAGGAACAATAATCAATTTTAGCGCGAATGGTTTGTAGGGGAACCCGACCTTCTCTGATCCATTCGACACGTGCAATTTCTTTTCCGTCGATACGCCCTGCGATTTGTACTTGAATTCCTTTTGTATCTGCTTGTTCAGTCAATTCAATAGCCTTTTTCATTGCTTTTCGAAATGAAACTCTATTCTTTAATTGTCCGGCTATAAATTCTGCAAGAATATTAGGATTTCCATAAGGTTTTGCAATTCTTGTGATAGCAATGTTAAGTTTTCGGTTCACATAATGAAATTCGTTTTGTAGATTCATCTGTAATTCTTCGATTCCTCGCGGTCTACTTTCGATTAATAACTTCGGGAACCCCATAAAGATTCTGACCTGGATCAAATCAATTCTTTTTTGAATCTCTATGCAGGCAATTCCCTCGGCACCGGAGGATATTCTCATATTCTTTTGAACATAATTTTTGATAAAATCTCTTATTTTTTGATCTTCTTGTAGACCCTCAGAATAATTTTTTGGTTGTGCAAACCAAAGGGA